AATTTCAATATTCGAAATTCCAATTTTTCTGATTAATACTATTTATTCAACAAATTCGATTGATTGATACGAGTTGATTTTCTGTTACGATAAATTGATGAAACAATAGCCGGTCCAATAGCTGCTTCAGCGGCTGCGATAGCTATAACAAAAATTGAAAAAATATTTCCTTTTAATTGGCGACTATCAAAAAAATCAGAAAAAGTTACGAAATTGATATTAACCGCATTCAGTATAAGTTCAAGACACATAAGGGCTCGAACCATATTTCGGCTCGTGATCAATCCATAGATACCGATAGAAAATAAATAAGCACTCAAAACAAGTACATGTTCGAGCATCATTGACCAACTCCTTATCAATTTCGATTCATTTCAATATGAACAACAATTCAACAGATTCAATTGACTAGAAAATATAACAAGTACGGAGTACGGACCAAAAGAATATATTGGTAATAAATCGAATAAAAAAATTATTTTAAACATAAACAATCTTTCACTTTCCCATTCACATATAAAATTCAAAGGAAATGGAGATAAAATAGAACAAAATGGAATTTAGATTGATGTTACTAAGTTCTATTCTCACTGGCGAGCCACGACAATTGCACCTATCAAAGCAGCTAAAAGAATTATTGAAATGAGTTCAAATGGAAGAAAAAAATCTGTTGATAAATGAATTCCAATTTGTTGACTATTATTTATCAAATCTTGCTCTATAATCTGATTTGATCTTGTAGTCCAAATAATCCCGTACCATGATGTATCTGGAATAGTAGTTATTAGTGAAATAAAAATACTTGTACAAACCATCAAAGTAACTCCATCCCCAACGGTCCAAAGATGAAAATCTTGGTAATATTCTGAACCATTTATGAACATCACAGCAAATATGATTAAAACGTTTATAGCTCCCACGTAAATAAGTAGCTGTGCTGCAGCTACAAAATGGGAGTTTGATAAAATATACAATAAGGATATACAAACAAGAACCAGTCCCAACGAAAAGGCAGAAAAAATGGGATTGGTAAGTAATACTACTCCTAGACTTCCTAATACAAGACCTGATCCCAAAAAGATTAACAGAAAATCATGTATCGGTTCAGGTAAATCCATTAGAGGTAAAATAAAAGAAAAATAAATTGAAATCTCATGACCTTATTGATACGACCAGGAAAAAATTTTATATACTAAATTTCTTTGAATTAAATCCTAAGGAGTGTGAATTGATATAGATACAGTTATAGGACTAATCTCATTCTTTATACGAAAGAGTAGTTCGAAACTATAACTATATTAAACTGTACTATATATTTATATAATTTAAATATTTATATAATTTTAATTTATATTAATTTAAATTTATATATTTATATAATAATAATTAATAATATATTTTAATAATATATTTATATAAAAATTTTAATTTATATAATATTTCTATTTTTTATATTTATATAAATAATAATATTAATAATATATTTATATAATAGAATATAATTAATTAATAATATATAATTAATTAATAATATATTTATATAATATTTATATAATAGAAATTTATATAATAGAATATAATTATATAATTAATTAATAATATATTTATATAATAGTTTATATAATAGAATATAATTAATAGAATATAATAATAATATAATAATATAATAATAGATTTATATAATTTATATAATAGAATAATATTCTTATATAATAGAATAATATTCTATTTATTGTTTTTTTATTAAATTTATTATTAAATTTATTAAATTAATATAAAATATAATAATATATTAATATAAAATATAATAATATAAAAATAATAAATAATCTATCTTTGAATTTTTAATATATTATTAATAGAAATTCTAATTATATATAAAAAATTGATATATTCTAATTTTTCTAAATTTCTATTTATATATATATATAATTATATTATATATATAATTATATAATTAGAAAATAAAAGAAATTATTTGAATTGAATTGTTCGAATTGTATAATCGTCAATTATTGACATTGGTAAACGGCCCAAGGCAATTTGATTATAATTCAATTCGTGACGATCATAAGTCGAAAGTTCATATTCTTCAGTCATTGATAAACAATTTGTTGGACAATACTCAACACAGTTACCACAAAATATACAGATCCCGAAATCAATACTGTAATTAAGCAATCGTTTCTTTCGAATATCAGTTTCCAGTTTCCAATCAACAACGGGTAGATCTATAGGACATACACGAACACATACTTCACAAGCAATGCATTTATCAAATTCAAAATGGATTCGACCGCGGAAACGTTCCGATGTGATTAATTTTTCATAAGGATATTGAATAGTTACAGGTAAACGATTTGCGTGGGATAAGGTAATCATGAAACTTTGACCAATGTACCTTGCAGCTCGTACTGTTTGTTGACCATAATTCATGAACCCAGTTACCATAAGGAACATATCGTGAATATCTATGAATATTTTTGTTTTTATTTCTTTCTCTTGTTTGAGACAAGTTATGAATATAGAATATCAATCTTTTACAGTGAAAACAGTCGAAACGAAGTTGTTAATAATAGATTACCGAGAGAAATAGGTAAAAGAAATTTCCATCCAAGATTTAATAATTGATCCATTCTTAGCCTAGGCAAAGTCCATCTTGTTGTGATAGAAACGAACAAGAACAAATAAGTTTTAGCTAATGTAATAAAGATACCAATTGTAGTTCCAAAAACTCCACATGTTTTATTTATTTCAAAAAGCTCAGAAATGAATATGTACGGAATAGAGATATTCCAGCCGCCCAAGTAAAGAACTGTTACAAATAATGAAGAAACTAATAAGTTTAAATAGGAAGCAACGTAAAATAAACCAAATTTTATACCCGAATATTCGGTTTGATAACCTGCTACTAATTCTTCTTCTGCTTCTGGTAAATCAAAAGGTAATCTTTCACATTCCGCTAGGGAAGAAATTAGAAAAACGATAAAACCTATAGGTTGACGCCACAAATTCCATCCCCAAAAACCGTATTTTGATTGCGCGTCAACTATATCAACTGTACTTAAACTGTTAGATAATCCTAGTCGGTGATAACATTACTGTTCCCATCGCTATTACAGAACCGTACATGAGATTTTCACCTCATACGGCTCCTCGAAGGCCATAAATAAATCTAAGGACCGGGCCGGGTATTTATCTTGATATATCCCTAGGATAGATAGGATTCCAATCTATTGGACGGTCCTGAATTAGACCAATTGAATTCTGTCTGTTATAATAATAAATACAAAAAGTACTTCTGAATTGATCTCATCCCTTAAAAATTTTAATTTGTTGGGTAATAATTGAATTCTTCAATAAAATACTCCTTTAGAATTATCAATAACCCATCGTTTTCGATTACGTAAAAAAATTAGACACTAGTTTATGAATTATGACATAAATTGTATCTCCCTGAATATGGATATAAGAAAGAATCAAAAGGGATCCCTCTTTTTTTTTATTGTATTATATTCTTTTTTTTTTCGTTCCTATTCTTCTTTTTTTATGTGCAAAACAAAAGGGGACTTAAAAAAATTAAAGGATTTTTTCGTTTCTGATAGTCATTTATTTAATCAGTGGATAGGAGCATACTCTGGATCGGAATTGTGGGGAGTACTGCCTGATTATTTCTACCAACTTAAAGCCCCAATTTGTATTCTTTTTATATTATGCGGAAATGCTCTTTTGGAGAATTTACATAATCTTCATTACTAATCCTTTGTGTATCTTGGTGTTTCTAACCATCCACTCATTCTTTATCAATCCCCCTTTATGGTAATCCATGTATGGTAATTCATACAAACGGTAGTGAAAACTCAATAAGGTTGGTCTTTTGAGCCCGCTTCAAGACAGGATGATTAATCAACCAATTTTGGGGTAAACGCTCTCTTCCGCTTATAATTTTTTTTTTCCACTTAATTCTTATACATAGAAAATGAGACTCAATATTTTTACTGCAGATTCAAATGAAATTCAAATCATCAAATCATAGTATATTAATCTTTTAATTAATTCTATATATGTATAAATATGTATAATATGTATATTATATTTTCTTTTTATATTAATTTTTATATTAATATTAATTAAATTATATATTATTCTTAAATAGTAAATATATATATTGAATTATAATATTATTATTCATTTTATAAATGTAAATGAATAAATAGAAGCTGTTTTATTTCACTCATATAACTATCTGATTTAGTTCATCAATCCGAATTCCGAATAAAAATAATAAAAATCAGGATATCTATTCAATTTTGTCTACCCCTTTCCTATAAAGAAGAAAAGAAATAAAGACGAAAAGAAAAGAGCATGGAAAAGTTTCTGTCTCAACGAATCACACGTAGAGATATTGATAACACACATAGAGTTAATGGTATTTCATAACTAATCGATTGAGCAGCAGCCCGTAGACCACCCAAAAAGGAATATTTATTATTTGACCCATATCCTGACATAAGAAGTCCAATGGGAGCAATACTCGAAATAGCAATCCATAAAAAAACACCGATATTGAGATCAGCTAAAACAAAGTTATAGCCAAAAGGAATTACTGAATAGCTTACTAGAATTGATATGACTGATATGGCAGGCCCAATACTGAATAAACGAATATCTCCCCTAGATGGAATAAGATTCTCTTTGAAAAGTAATTTTGTTCCATCTGCTAGAGCTTGAAGAACTCCCAAAGGACCGGCGTATTCAGGTCCAATACGCTGTTGTATCCCTGCGGATATTTCTCTTTCTAACCATACAATCACTAGTACACCTATTGTGATTCCCAATACAAGAGTAAAAATAGGGATAAGTACCCATATAATTCCATAGACCTCTTTTAAAGATTCCAATCTGGAAAAAGAATTGATATCTTGTATTTCTGTTGTATCAATTATCATTTCAACGATCAACTTCTCCCATAATGATATCTATGCTACCTAGTATTGTCATAATATCAGCCAATTTCATTCTTTTAACTAACTGAGGAAGAATTTGCAAATTGATAAAACCCGGGGGACGAATTTTCCATCTCCAGGGAAAACCATTCTGATCCCCTATTAGAAAAATTCCTAATTCTCCCTTTGGGGCTTCAACTCTCACATAAAGTTCTTGTTTCGGTAATTCAAAAGTCGGAGACGGCTTTTTACTAATGAATCGATATTCAAAATCATTCCATTCTGGATCCTTTTCTCTATCAAAGGAGCGGATTTCTAAATTCTCATATGGCCCTCCTGGAATTCCTTCCAGAGCCTGTTGAATAATTTTTATGGATTCCACCATTTCACCAATTCGTACTAAATAACGAGCTAATGAATCTCCTTCTTTTTGCCATTGAACTTCCCAATCAAATTCCTCGTAACACTCATAATGATCAACTTTACGTAGATCCCATTGTATTCCGGAAGCCCGAAGCATTGGTCCTGATAAACCCCAATTTATTACTTCCTCTCCACCAACAATGCCTACTCCCTCAACCCGTTCTAAAAAAATTGGATTTCGCGTAATAAGTTTTTGATATTCAACAACTCCTGTTAAAAAATAATCGCAGAAATCCAAACATTTATCTATCCAACCATGAGGTAGATCAGCCGCTACCCCTCCGATACGAAAATAATTATGCATCATTCTCATACCTGTGGCAGCTTCGAATAGATCATATATTAATTCTCTTTCTCTGAAAATATAGAAAAAAGGGGTTTGTGCACCAATATCTGCCATAAAAGGTCCCAGCCATAGTAGGTGAGAAGCTATACGACTCAACTCCAACATAATTACTCGAATATAGCTGGCTCTTTTAGGTACTTGAATATTTCCTAACTGTTCCGGTCCATTTACGGTTATTGCTTCTGTGAACATAGTAGCTAAATAATCCCAACGTGTTACATAAGGCAAATATTGTACAATTGTTCGGTTTTCCGCAATTTTTTCCATCCCTCTATGTAAATAACCCAATATTGGTTCACAATCAATAACATCCTCACCATCTAGAGTAACAATGAGTCGAAGAACACCATGCATTGATGGGTGGTGAGGACCCATATTGACTATCATGAGGTCTTTTCTTGTAGCTGGGGCATTCATAGGTTTTTCCTCGATTCATTCTTCCACTTCCATGAATTGCTTAAAATCTAAATTAGTTCATCAAAATTCAAGATCTAATAAATCGAATAATTCAAAATGACTCTTCAAATTAATGAGTTTGTGACTCCCGAATATCCAACTGATTTATTAATTTTTTATAACGTATTACATTTTTTTTTGACAAATAAGACAGGAGTCGTTGCCGTTTTCCCAGAATTTTACGTAAACCCCTTTGAGATAAATAGTCTTTTCTGTGCAATTCCAAATGTGAAGTAAGTCTTCGTATCTTATTGGTGAAATTGAATACTTGAAATTCAATCGACCCCTGGTTTTCTTTTTTTTTTTCTTGTGAAATAACTGGTATAAATGCATTTTTTACCATAAAATGAAAGCTTCTCTTTCCCCCCTTTTTTATATATTCTAGATATTTTTATTGATCAGTAATAATAATGACACTCATTTTCAATTTGGTATATACAATAATCTTAATTTTCTTAAGAATTCCTTATTTTTTTTTTTTCAAATTGATTATTATTAATCAATCCAATTCAAATAGGTATAAGGTATACAAAAAATACTATATTTTTGCATTCACAAAAGAAAAATTGTAGACTTCAAATAAGAAGATTTTGTTAATTCATTTATAAATCTTATGGATATATCATTGAATTAGTATCATGCCTCAGAATAGAAGGTAAGACAATGCGTGTATGCATCTATTTGTCTTCGCATACTAGATATGTTATGGGAAATAGAAAAAAGAAAAATGTAGATTAACGAACTTTCAATCGCGGATACATATGTATCCTTACCATACTGAAACGGCTGCCATTATTGGTATCAAACCAATAGCGATTCATACAAGCTAAATCTTCTAATCGATAATTTGGCCAAAGAAATAACTTTAAATTAATTAGTTTTGTTTTATCTCTATCAAGATCTTTACTTGTAGCCAAAACTTGACAGCAATTATTCACTTTATTCTCATTGTAAAATGCCGTATTTCTATGCATACTATTTCTAGGATTGAAACAAATTAGAATTCTCAATTGTCTACGACGTCTAGCGGATAAAATATTTTCAGGAACAAGTAAATCATAATGATTTTTTTCTTTATTTTCAGTCAGCTTTTGATCTCTTGTTCTTGTAATGGATTTATCAAAATTCTTCTTATCAACATAGCTTTTTTCTCGGTATCTTTGATTAATTTGGTTCTTTCTCTTATGAATCAACGAAACGCCTATGGTTTGATACATAAGAAATTGTTCATGGTTTTTTCTAGACAGACGAATTGGTTCAATACTCAATATTCCCTTTTTCATTAATTCTGTATTTTTATTCAATTCTGTAAGAGTGAAATCCTTCTGATTCTGAATTTTCATAATATCTAGACTTAGTTCTCCTCTTTGAATAGAGGCTATAGCAATTTCTTTTAGATTTATCAGTCTAAGCAGGAGACAATATACTTTGATATTATTCATTATTCTTTCATTTAAGCAATCACGCCAGTTCAATTGAAAAAGCAAATACCTTCTTAGGAAGCAATTAAGTTCTGCTTCGATGTTGTTCTTGTATTTTTTTTTTTTTACACCCTTTTTCATTCCCGATCCTGCATAATTTTCTTCAACATCTTTTTCTTCTTTTGAGAGAGATGCTTCAAGATTTACTCGACCTGCGTATTCCGTTTTTTCTTGATTTTGAGTCTCTAACTCTAATTCAAGAGATTTATTATTTTTCGATGGTCTAAAAATATCTATTTTTTTATTTGCAGTGATGTTTTTCTTTTTACTAACATTTTTATTTACATTAAAATTGAAAAAAAGGAATTTTATTGGTATGATCCATGGGTTACTCGTATAGGCATTATAAAATCGAAAAATTTTAGAGAAGAAAAAGAATTCCCGATTCGCTATGGAACGATTTAGTATTTCTACATTCATTCCCATCCAATCAAAAAAAGTTTTTTTTTGATTGGATGGGTTGATCTCTTGATGAAGCGTAAAATAATAATCGGTATCGATCCAAGCCCCCCAATCCACTTTATTTCTAAGACAAAAATTCAGAATTCTCCAATCAAAATACTTTCTATCCAGATTATTTTCCATATCTAGAATATAATCTTCTACTATATAATTCTTGATAGGAATATCATCCGTCATATCAAATAAATCTTTTTTACGTGTGTTGGAATTATAAGAAATCGCTTGATTATTATTTGCTTGGAACGGCCATCTATATCCATAAATATATGAGTCCTTCTTATCCGCATAATTAATAGATTTATATGATAAAAGATCATACCCATATTGTTTTTTCATTTTTTTTTTTTGATTTGTTAATGAGTCTACTTCTTGTTTTTTGTAAAGAATTAATCTCTTTTTTTCATATGAATGACATTTGTTTAAATCTTTATTTTGAGCCACATGACTTTCATTCATTCTATTTCGCCATTTTTGTGAGACTAATCTAGACCATCCACTTTGAGATAAATCGTATTGATAATTACCTTTTAACCAATTTGTCCATTGATTCATTACAGAATTGGGAGGGTTCTTATGTTTTAATTTGGAATGAGATATTCCTTGTACTCTAAAAAAAGAATCCTTTATTTCATTCTTAAGAAAAAGGGGTGTTCCATGATATTCAAAAACAGATCTTAATTTATACTTATATAAGTTAATAACTTGAGTTTGTGATAATTTGTAAAATACATATGCTTGTGACAAAGAGGATACGTCACAAAGATTCTGTGAAGTCATATTACTAATATTACAAATTGAGTTTTTTATCGTAGAAATAAAGTGAATTATACTTTGATTTTTTTTATCAACTCTTTCTTCATTTGCTTTATTATTGTAAATGTTTTGATTAAGAATTTTTTTTGTTGATTCAAGAAAAAGTTGTACATTGATCCTAGGAATATTAATGATACATATAAAGATATCTATGTATACCCTTTCTATGAAAAATTTAAAAAAATAATGTGATTTATGGGCTAATCGAGCATTTCTTCTTTGTAATATCTGCCAAATATTTTTTTCTAATTCGAATCTTTTATCATCATAAGTTGTTTTCTTAAAACAAATATTTTTCTCTGAAATTAGAAACCCCCTTTTCTTGTCTTTTGTAAATTTTTCTATTTGTTTTATGATTGTCTTTGTTCTATCATTCAGATCTTTTATTTTTTTTTCTGTCAATGAACAATTTGTCCAATTAATAGATTGAATTGGAATGGCTGATTCATAAATCATTGGATTACTCTTACTGATTGTTGAATCTTTTTGAATTTCATTCAATTCATATATTTTTCTCAATCCAAATAGAAATAAAAAATTGGATAGTGATAGTCTTTTTATTTTTTCTTTTAGAAATAGAATCCTTTTGAGAATACTTTTGATGATCCATTGTGCTCTTTCTTTTGAGACATTTAGAAAAAATTTTGTTCTTTCGTTTAAAACTTTTAGAACTAGAAAGAATTTCTTTGTCCAATTTGTTATTTTTTTTTTAAGTTCTTTAAAAATGGGATCAAAAAAAGAAAGTTGGTTTCGGGGAGAAGAAGAAAAGGGCAATTCTACTTCCATTCCGAAAACTGTTAAAAAGCAAAAATCCATTTTTTTCGCTTTTTGTTTTTTTTTCATTGGATCCTTCTCCTTTTGAGGGGATCGTAGCTTAGATCTGTGCCAGGGTTTCAGACGAAAAGGAAAAAGGATCTTTATTTGAATACCCTCGGTTAGCCATTTTTTCGGAAATTCTGTTTCGGATAATTGAACGCCATTATAGGTGCATTTAATATACATTTCTCTATTCCAATCCTTTAAATCCTCTGACCATTCGGGAATTTGAAATAATAGTATACGAACGATATTTT